TCTGGTCGAAAGGGAATAGCAAATCTAAAGAGAGGCAAAAGGCTTTTGATAATATTTTTTGTTCTTTTTTACGAATTTGATAACGCTAAATAGACAGATCTAAAAATTCATTTCGGATAATTGAACCTTCTCAAACTGTTTCTTTTTAAGAACCAAAAAGATTTGTGCCAAAACAACCGATCCTAAGAAGAACAAAAGGCCTTGGACACGTAATGGATCTTGAAGTACTATTTCCGCATCCCCCTGACCAAATCCACCCACATTAGGATTACTCGTTAATGGTTGATCGAGTTTAATGGATTCGCCCTCTGAAACAAGAAGTTCTAGGCCTCGAGGGATAATATCAATGACTTCGCGTCCATTCGATGCATCCAATATGGTTATTTCGTATCCCCCTTTTTCTTTTCGTAAAATTTTGCTTATTATCCCTCCGGCCGTAGCATTATAAACTGTATTGTTACTTTTGCTACCATCAGGATAAATCTGACCCCTTCCCCTGTTTCCACCTATGTATATAGGATATTTTAAGAAGTGAACATCTTTATTAGTAGCAGGGTCTGGGGCAAGAATAGGAAAGGTTATTTCACTATATTTTTGACCAGGAACAGGACCTATCACAAGAATATTTTTTTTATTGGGGCGATAATTCTGAAAAGACAGATTTCCTATCTTTTCTTTCATCTCGGGTGAAATACGATCGGGGGGGGCTAATTCAAACCCCTCCGGTAAAATAAGAACAGCTCCCACATTCAAAGCTCCTTTTTTACCATTAGCTAGAACTTGTTTTAGTTGCATATCATAAGGAATTTTAACAACTGCTTCAAATACAGTATCAGGAAGTACCGTTTGTGGAACCTCAATATCCACGGGCTTATTAGCTAAATGGCAATTGGCACATACAATACGCCCAGTTGCCTCTCGTGGATTTTCATAATTCTGCTGGGCAAAAATTGGATATGCACTTGAAATGGATGCCCAAGTTATTATATATATCATGAGTGAGACAGATATGGAGCGAGTAATCTCTTCCCTTATCCAAGAAAAGGTATTTCTAGTTTGCATGGTCCAATCATTTATCCCGAAAATTTCTACAATAAAGTTAGGTAGGTCGATAATATACTTCCCTAGCCACAATTCTGCTATTTACATTTACTGAAAAAAATCCAATTTTTTTTGTTGAAATATACAAGGAATCCCTCATGGGTAAAAAGAGTAAAGTAAATACGACTTTGATTTGGTTATGATGTATAAGGTACGAAAGATTCAAATTCGATCAGTGAATCATTTTTTAGTCATTTATTGCATGATAAATCACTACAAGTGACGGAGATACACGATTTAAATAACGAAAGATCCAATATTTAAAAATTGTATCAAGAATGACTGGAAAGGTAGAAACTAGACCAGATAAAATTTGATCATAATGAGCAAACCCAAAATCTTTGTAAATATAACCAATCATTAGTTCCCAACCGTGAGGCGAATGGAATCCGATACATAAATCAGTTAATAAAAGAATCGAAAAAGCTTTAATTGTATCACTTAAATTATATAGGAATTCTTGAACCCAAGAATTCAGAATAAAAAGCTTTTCCTTACCCCAAAAGGAATAACCACTTAGAATAACGAAAGATATTAGATTTGTCGAGAAGTGCAAGATTGTATGGATACGATACTCATTGTGTATCTTGATGAATTGGATCGTTTCTTTGTGGATTCCTAGACGAAATTGTTGTAAATCGGTTTCTGGGTATTCCTTTATCATTTCATCGAGCTGGAATAGTTCCTCTAATTGTATGAATTTTTCTAGAACACTTTTTTCTTGAATATCATTCAAAAAAGTTTCGCATTGTCTAGTATTCCACCAATTAGTAATCCAAGTTTTCAAACTTTTATTACAGCAGAGAGAGATCAACCAGGGCAAAAAGACTATAGATGTAAAATAAAAAAAAGGAATGAATACTTTCTTTTTTGCCATTTTGAATCTGTGAATTGTTAATGAACCTACCTCATTTGTTGATTCTATTAGATCTAATATTTCTATCGAGCATGAGTTTCCATTCTAATTCCAATAGAATGTAGTGAGCCTATGAATCCATTTTCTCTTTTTCTGTTGATTCAATACTGAGTCTTTGCTTTGAATCTAGAAAGAATACAGAAATAGACTCAGAATACATTGAATCAAGAAAAAATTGGGTTTCCAGGATGTTATTCCCCCTTTTTTCGATCAATACTAATTTCGAGACGAAGAAACTCCTTTTCTTTTCTATCAAATATATCAAAAAAACGAGCATAAAAGAATAGATGAATATTCAATTGACAAAAAAAAAGAAAGAAATTCTTTAGTTTTTTCTTCCTACGGCCAAAGCATTTAGTCTTTTAAAATTAATTCATTTCAAAATACTTCAATTGGTACACGCAAGAAATAAGCCAATTCAGCAGCTTTTTGCTCAATTTCTCGTGTAGTAAAATTCTCATCAGTACGAATTAAAGGAATAGCCCCTTGACCTCGAATTTCCATATAAAGGACACGCCGAGCAGAAACACCCTCTTTAACTTCTATTCTGATGGACTGAATATCTTTCATAAAGAATCGTAAAAAGATGCGACGACTTTTTCCAGGAAATCCCCAACGAAAAATACGCACTATTCCTTCTTTTCGGTCGAAAAGATCATAACCACTACCCACATTCCACAAAATAGTGCACCACAAATAGCAACTAATAAAGAGACCTGCGATCCCATAGAAAGACATCACAATCCCTTGTGGAAAAAAAATGATTTGCTGAGACGGAAATAACGATATAACATTTCTACCAAGATAACTGGAAGTTCCAACCAATAAGAATCCTAATGAACCTAAAAATAGGATAAAGGCCCAGCAGAAATTACTTGTTTTTCGAGACCCCGTTATAAATTCTATCCATATCGATTCTGATCGCCAACTCATATATATTAGATCCAGTTATACAATTTTTTGGAATTGAGAAAATATGACTTTCCTTTTTTTGTTTTCAAAGTAACTCTCATCAACTATTTTGTTGTGAACCTTTACCTTAGGAGTAATTCATAGAATTTTTTATATCTAAAATAATAACATCTCCTTCCTTTATATGATCCCCTATAGCTATATACATACAAATAAATAGATTGACTTTAATTTCATACATCAGCCCGATGATGATCCATTTTTCAAAAGATCGAAAATTGATTTAGGTTTACACATGCATAAGAGCTTTTTTTATTTATGTTTGTAGGAATCTATGTGTTATACAATATTCTACCAAATGGGTCTTATCGAATCGAAGTTTATAAAATAAAAAAGGGAGTGATACGATTAGGTCTCAGCCGATCTAAAAAATCTTATTTTTTTGAATATGAAGAAATAAAGAAGCCATTGCAATTGCCGGAAAGACTAGGCCTACTAAAGGCACAAAAATAGAGGGTAAGTTATTGAAAGTTGTCATAAAATGGGTACCTCAATTTAATATTTGTACCTGTTATTGTTATATTCTTAATTCTAAAGATATCTTATAATATCTTGTATTTTTATTATTTCTATTAATTATATTATATAATTATACTAAGTATCTTTAAGTAAATATATATCTAATACTAATATACAACCTAATAGAAATATATAGAATAGAACCTAATAGAAATATATAGAATAGAACCTAATAGAAATAGAATAAAAAAATAGGTACAACAAACGCCAAACTAAATAAATGGACTTATTAATCTTTCAAAAAAAAATAGATGTATCATAATCCCCTTGTTAGATTTATTATTCTTTTTGTCTTATACTTATAATAGTCATTAATAAAGAAAAAATTTTATTCCATTAGAAACTTCTAAAAAATTGATTAGAATCTAATCCAACAACAGGGAATTTTCGGAAAATGCAAAAAGATGGAAAACTCTCTATAGATCTGTATATATCTCTATTTGAATTATCTATACATATGTAAGCAAGGGAGGAAAATGAACTTTTTTTATTTGTCTAGTCTAATTTGAACTTCCCCAAAGCAAAAATTCACTTTTTATCTTGTTGATAGAGGTTTACTGAGTAGTAAACAAGAATATCGATAAAAAAAAAGATTCGAAAGAAAAATGAATTTTTCAGGGTTTTCGTTTAATTCTGATAAACTAACCGTTCTATTTGATTTCATTTTTGTTCAAAGGAAAAAAAGCATGGAGCTGAAATAACTCGCTCAGAACACCTTTTAAAAGATTACGTGGTACAATTGCATCCAATAAGCCCTTACGTAATAAAGATTCAGCCGCTTGTGAACCTTCAGGCACGGCTTTTTTCAATGTTTGTTCAATTACTCTTTTTCCCGCAAATGCAATATAGGCATAGGGTTCGGCAATAATGATATCCCCCAACATACCAAAACTAGCTGTCACCCCACCGGTTGTAGGAGATGTAAGAATTGATATATAGAATAACTTTTTACTTGATTGATAATCACATAAAACCGAAGAAATTTTAGCCATTTGCATCAAACTTAAACTCCCTTCTTGCATTCGTGCTCCTCCGGAAGAACACACTAAAATAAGAGGTAAACATTGATTGGTAGCATACTCGATCAAACGAGTTATTTTTTCGCCTACTACGGATCCCATACTACCCCCCATAAACTGAAAATCCATAACCCCAAGGGCTACCGGAATACCGTTTAGTTGCCCTGTACCTGTTTGAACAGCGTCAGTCAATCCTGTCGTTTTTTGAGCAGAGTCAATACGATTTTTATAAGGTTCCTCCTTCGAATGAAATTTAATGGGATCCGCAGAGACCATGTCTTCATCCATAGGATTCCAAGTACCCGGATCAATCGAAAGCTCGATTCTCTCTGAACTACTCATTTTCAAATAATGTCCACATTGTTCACAAACATTCATTTTGACTTTCTTATACATTAATCCATAACAATTGTCGCATTGAATCCACAATTTATTGTAGTTTTTAGTTATATCGAAATCCTTAGAACTTATTA